GGCTTTGTAGTGGAAAAAAGACGCCAGGTTGCAATTCTGGAGATGTAATTAGTTGTTACCTTAGCTTATTTAAGGTTTAAGAGGTTTATCTCTTATTGGAAACTTTGAAGGCTACTAGTTTTTTTAACTTAAAACCTTTAGTAGATGATAAGGAGAATCAGTGGATATAGTAGGGGGGAGAGATTTAGAAATGGGAGGATAAACAAAAGTTGGGGTTTGGGTTGTGATGAGGATATTTTTATTTTTGGAGAAGCAAGGATAAAAGAGGAGAGAGCGATTCGTAGGTAAAAGAATAATGTCAGAAGTGCTCTGAATAAGAGGACAGCAAGCCAGATGAAAGAATTTTTAGTAAGGAGGAATTCTTGAATCACAAGTATTTTGGGAAGGAATCCGAGGAGGGGAGGTAATCCTCCTAAGGAGAGTAGGGACAAAAAGAGTGATATTTTTAGGGGTTTAGATGGGAGGCTTATAGTTATTAATTGGTTGAAGTGAAAAATTTGGTTAAAGTGAAGAATAACTACAACAGAAGTGGAGACAAATGTGTAGGATAAAAAGTAAATTAGTCATAATTGTTCATTAAATGAAATTGAAGCTAGAAGTCAGGCTATATGGTTGATTGAAGAATAAGAAATAATTTTTCGGGTTAGGGTTTGATTTAGTCCGCCGATGGCTCCAACTAGTCTTGAAAAAATTGATGATAAAATTACGATTGTAGCTCTTGTGCTATTGATTAATATTCTTATTATTGAAATTGGTGCAATTTTTTGCACAGTTATTAGGGTAAGGGATTGTACTCATGTAATTCCTTGTATAACGGTGGGAAATCAGAAGTGAAGGGGTGCTGCTCCTACTTTGAGTAAGAGGGCTAAGAAGATAATTAGTGTTGAAAGATAAAAAGAGATTATTGAGAGGGGTCTAGCAGCTAGAATGGTTGCAGAACCAAGGGCTTGGATTAGGAAGTATTTAAGGGCTGACTCAGTTGAGTAGCGGTTTCTTGAAGAAGCTATAATAGGAATAAATGATAGAAGATTTAATTCTAGGCCTATTCATAAGAGAAATCAAGAGGAAGAAGAGATAGCAACAAGGATTCCTGCTACGAGGGAAAGAGAGAAAAGTAATTGATGGGGCTTAAGAGTTAAAATTGAAAAGAGAAGAGTCTTCATAGACGGGGTATGAGCCCGTTAGCTTAAGCTTAGCTTATCTTTCCATAAGCTGCAATTTGGTGTAAAGGCACGTGAAGTTTTGATTTTCAGAGAATTGGTGTAATTCCATTATTTGTATGGTGAGGTGTATAACAGCGGAGAAGTTTCTCTCATTATTTGTCCTATCAAGACAACCTTTTTTATCAAGCACGCTATTCTATAGTAAATTTTTAAAAAAAAGAGAATTAAGAAAGACTATATTTTTAGTTGTGAAAATAATAGGATTTTATTTTTGGGGGTTTGGACTATGTTTTGTTAGGTTAATATATTTTAAATTAAACTTTATAAGGATCTTTATCTTATAGTATACTATAAAAAAGAAACTTTAATAATAAACTTAATTTGTCATTATTAATATAAGTGACACCAATACAGTTCATTCAATCTTACTTAGAATTGAATGACATTGGTGTCACTTATATTAGAACAAGAGATTTCTTTAATAGATTTAAATTATCATTGTTTATATATCTTTAAAATTACTGAATAAGTAAATTAATTGTTATAAAAAGTGATTTTAATAATAAAGAACTAGTTTTATTTTAGGTGATCACATTAAATTAAATATTATATTAATCATTGTCTTATTTTATAATATTTAATGTAGTATTAACATTTTTTACATAAAAATTTAATTTTCTGTGAGATGATCTTAAATTTTAAAATTTTTCAAAAATAGTGGATAAAAGCTTTAATTATTATTACATTTAAATATTTATTGATTAAATATTTTTTTGAAAGATGTCTTTATAAATAAAATAAGTTTTTATAATAATAGCACAAATGTAAGTAAAGCTTGAGTCCTATTAAAAATAATCTATTAAAATTTAATATCTAATTTTTTAAAAAAAGTTCTAATTAAAATATCTGGAATTATTTTATTAATTATTAAAAACAATTAAAATTTATTATTTAGGGTAGGTGTAGTTGTTCTACCGGGGAAAGAAATTCTAAACTAAGGTCTTAGTATGTTTTTGTTATACTTTGTTTTTTAAAAAACATTCTTTTTTTTTACAACTTTGTATTTAATAATTATTAATTAAATTTTTGTTAAAAAATATCAATAATAGTTTGATTCTTGCTTATCTTCTGCTTATGAGGGGTGTTTTATGGGAAAAGTAAGATAAGGTGTTAGTGAAAATTATAAAATAAGGAATGTCTAGATCCCAGTATAGAAATTTAAATATAATAAATTAGTGTTTAATTTAGCTCTAATGTATAGTTGAGGTTAAATTTGTGCCAGCAGCCGCGGTTAGACTGGTACAGTTAGTAGAAGGAGTTCGGTTAATAGTTAAGCAGTGGATGTATTGAAAGTAAATTTTATTTATTTAGAGGTGGAATTTAATTATTAGTTGATTTATTTTCTTTTTATTGGAGCTGAAGCTATAAAGGTTTAAATTTAAAATAGGATTAGATACCCTAGTATATTTTACTGTAATTTGAAGGCTTGATTAATATCAGTTATGTTCTTGAAATTTAAAGAATTTGGCGGCACTTTAGCCCGGTTAGAGGAACCTGTCTTTTAAACGATAAACCACGAAGTATCTTGCTTTTTTTTGTGTTTCAGTATGTATACCGTCATTAACAAAAACAATTTTAATAAAAGTTAGTTGGAATGGACTCAAAGTTCATTAGATTAGATCAAGGTGCAGCTAATAAAAAAGTAGAGATGGGTTACAATAATTTTAAATTAGACGAATTAATAAGGTAAGTTTTGTTTATGAAGGAGGATTTAACAGTAAGTGTGAAGTAATAAGTCTCGCTGATGGTGGTTCTGGAGTGTGCACACATCGCCCGTCGCTCTCATAAGAAATATGAGATAAGTCGTAACAGAGTAGGTGTACTGGAAAGTGTACCTAGGATGAATGGGCTATAGCTTAAAAAGCATCTCAGTTACGTTGAGAAGATCACTGGTTTAGTGTGGCTTAAATTAATAGGGAGGTGATTGTGAGAAAATTTTATTAAAGTAAATGATTGTTTGGTGTTATTTGTGTAGTAGTTAGGGTATGTTTGAAAAATCTGATAATTTTGCTGCTAAAGTAAATTGTAATGAAGTGTTTAAGAAAACTAAAGTGTATAAGTACTGTGAAGGAAGCTATATAAACTTGTTAAAAGAAGATTTAAATTTTCGTACCTTTTGTATCAGGGATTTTTTATTTGTTTTAAGAAGGTTTAAAATTCCCGAAATATGGTGATCTAATTTAGTAAAAATGTTTATGTGTAAAAATGAAATTAAATATTAGGTTAGTGGTGATATGCCAGTCGGACTTTATATATCTGGTTACTTTTGAAATAAATTTAATTTAATTTTTACAGTTATTAGCTATAAAATTAAATTTTTAGGGGGAAAAGCTCCTAAAATTGGTTTGTAAAAGATGATGGAGGCAGATGCAAAATTAGGCTTAGAATCAGTCATGCTGTCATAGCGTTTTAGATGGTGCAAGGATAAAATGTGTTTTTTTTGGGTTTACTTGTAATTAGGAAGTTGTTGTTATAAACAGAGTTATATAAGATATATTGATTGTATTAGTAGAATAAATTTATGTTAGTTTATTATTATAAAGGTAAAGGGAATATTTTAATTGGATTTTGGGGTGTTTAAGGAACTCGACAAATATTGTGTTCACCTGTTTATCAAAAACATGTCTATTTGGATTAATTTTTTAGTCTGACCTGCCCACTGAAGTTGTTAAAGGGCCGCGGTATTTGGACCGTGCTAAGGTAGCATAATCAATAGTCTCTTAATTAGAGTCTGGAATGAATGGTTGGATGAAATACAATTTGTCTTCGAATATAATGTTGAATTTTACTTTTAAGTGTAAAGGCTTAAATTGAGTAAAGGGACGATAAGACCCTGTGAAGCTTTACTTTTGTTGAGTGTTGATGTTTAATAATTATGTGCTTAGGCTTATAGTTAATGAAAGTTGGGTTGGGGCGACTGGAATATAATTTTAACTGTTTTGGTTAGTGGAATAAGTGATTTTTAGTTGGTTGATCTTATAATATAGATTAAAAAATTTAAGTTACTCCAGGGATAACAGCGTAATTCTTTTTGAGAGTTCTTATCGACAAAAGTATTTGCGACCTCGATGTTGAATTAAGATTTCGTCAAGGTGTAGAAGCTTTGATTGTGGGTCTGTTCGACCTTTAAAATCTTACATGATTTGAGTTCAGACCGGCGTGAGCCAGGTTAGTTTCTATCTTTTGCTTTATGAAAACCATTTTAGTACGAAAGGAGTGAGTGGTTAAAATATTTTTGGTGGTATGATTTACTTTAATTACTTTGACAGATGAATGTGTTAGATTTAGGATCTAACTATGCGAATTTTTATCGCAGGTAATATTTGTTGCTAGTTGTTAGCGAGTTTAAAAAAATTATTTCATTAATTAGGTTGGTAAATTATTTAATTTTAATTGTATTTGTTTTGGTTGCAGTCGCTTTTGTTACATTACTGGAGCGTAAAGTACTTGGTTATATTCAGCTTCGGAAAGGACCAAACAAAGTTGGGTATATAGGGTTGCTTCAGCCTTTTGCTGATGCGGTTAAGTTGTTTACAAAAGAGCAAACTGTTCCTACTTTTTCTAATTTTGTTCCTTATTATTTATCTCCTGTTTTTAGTTTATTTGTGGCATTATTGTCTTGGGTTATTATTCCTTACGATATAGGGTTTATTTGTTTTAGGATGGGGGTACTATTTTTTTTATGCTGTACAAGGTTAGGGGTTTATACTACAATAGGGGCAGGTTGGGCTTCTAATTCTAAATATTCTTTGTTAGGGTGTCTTCGTGCCGTTGCTCAAACTATTTCATATGAGGTAAGATTGGCTTTAATTTTACTTAGATTTTTAATATTAGTTGGTGGTGTTGATTTTTCTCTTTTTATTAGCTACCAGCGATATATAAGATTCTTTTTTTTGACTTTCCCTTTAGCTTTGATTTGGTTTGCATCTTGTTTAGCAGAAACTAATCGAACTCCTTTTGATTTTGCTGAAGGGGAGTCTGAGTTGGTGTCCGGGTTTAACACTGAGTATAGGGCGGGTGGCTTTGCTTTAATTTTTATATCTGAGTATGCAAGAATTTTGTTTATAAGGTTCTTGTTTACTATTTTGTTTTTTGGGATAGATTTAAGGAGAGCTTTTTTTTATTTAGGAGCAGTGTATATTAGGTTTTGCTTTATTTGGGTACGGGGAACGTTACCTCGGTTTCGTTATGATAAGCTTATATATTTGGCTTGAAAAAGCTTTCTTCCTGTGGCTTTAAATTATTTGTTGTTTTTTCTTGGGACAAAAGTAATAATAACTACTTTTTTACTTTAATTGTATAGAATTTAGGAAAGTTACTAAGAGATTCGAACTCTTTTATGGTGCTTTCAAAACACTTACTTTCCTAATAGATAAGTAACTAGTTAAGAAATTTATCTCATATAATTAATGAGAGAGGTCTGAGGATATAAAATAAGAAGTAGATTACTGTTAGAATTTGTCCTGTGAGAATATAAGGATCTTCAACTGGTCGTGCTCCAATTCATGTTAGAAGTAGTACTGTTGCTACTAGGATCCAGAATATAATTTGGTTGAGGGGGTAAAACGAGAGTCTTCGGAATTTAGCTTTATGGGTGAATGGGAGGAGTATAAGAATTATAACTGATATAACTAGGGCAATGACTCCTCCTAATTTGTTAGGGATTGATCGAAGAATAGCATAGGCAAATAAGAAGTATCATTCTGGTTGAATATGTGCTGGTGTAACTAGTGGGTTAGCTGGGATAAAGTTGTCTGGATCTCCTAGGAGGTATGGGTTAAGAAGGGTGATTGTTGTTAGAGTTAAAAGAAGAATAATAAATCCTACAATATCTTTGAAGGAAAAGTATGGGTGGAATGGAATTTTGTTAGTTTGGGAGGAGATTCCTAAGGGGTTATTTGATCCTGTTTGGTGTAGGAATAAAATATGAACTATTGTCGCGGCTATAATTGCGAATGGAAACAGGAAGTGGAATGTAAAGAATCGAATAAGGGTTGCATTATCGACAGCAAATCCTCCTCAAATTCATTGGACAAAATCTGGACCAATATAGGGGATAGTAGAAAATAAGTTGGTAATAACTGTAGCACCTCAAAACGATATTTGTCCTCATGGAAGGACATATCCTAGGAATGCTGTTGCTATTGTTAGAAGTAGAATTACAACTCCTACTATTCAAGTGTGTGTATACAAAAATGACCCATAGTAGATTCCGCGCCCTACATGTATATATAGACATACAAAAAAAAAGGAAGCTCCGTTAGCATGAAGGGTGCGAAGGAACCATCCAAAGTTAACGTCTCGACAAATATGAGCTACTCTTGAGAAAGCGAGGTCAATGTGGGCTGTATAATGTATGGCTAGGAATAAGCCGGTTGCAGTTTGGAGAACTAAGCAGAGTCCAAGGAGAGATCCAAAATTTCAAAGTGTTGAGATATTAGTAGGAGAGGGAAGGTCTACTAGAGCCCTGTTGGCGATTTTAAAGAGTGGATGAGATTTTCGTTGTGGAGTTAACATTAATTATCTCAGTCGGAGGGGGCCAAAGTGTGTTGTAGTAATTTTAACTACAACTACCAGTGTTAAGAGTAGGTATAAAATTAAAAATAAGGTTATTTTTATAGAGGATGGGTTGTATATAGGTCTGGTAGATAGAGATATTGAAGGGGTTCTAAAAGCTAGGTGGAGCGAAGAATTTTCGATGAAGGTTGGAAAAGATAGGAGAATTGGGTCTAGTACTACAATAAGTATTCCAAGTAAGATTCTAAGGGAGACAATTAAAACCATTAGGTGGGAAAGGGATAAGGGTTCATTGGGTGCTAGAGAGGCTACGTAGATGAATAAAACTAATATGGCTCCTAGAAAAATTAAGAATAAGATGTAGGAGAATCAGGCTCTTTTTAAAAAAAATATTCTTAAGAAAGCAATAACAGCGGTTTGAGCTAGAAGGATTACTCCTATCACTAGTGGGTGGGAAATTTTAGTGAAAACGATAGAGAAAGCTGACGTTAAAATTACTATAAATGTTATGAGCGAGATACCAGAAAATAGTTTAATAAAAATATTAGTTTTGGGAATTGATGATGGAAAGTATTTTTCTTTTCTGATGCTTTAGGAAAGTAGGTTTCATTTTTGGTTTACAAGACCAACGTTTTTGGGTTAAACTACTTAAGCTGCTAAGGTTTATTAATGTTAATTCTAAGTTCTTGTGTTTTGTTTTCTTTGTTTATATTTATTTGTGGTTTGGTTTCATTTGTGGGGAGTCGGAAGCATCTTTTGAGAACTTTGTTGAGGTTGGAGTATATTATATTGAGGATTTTTTGATTAATATCAATAAGTGTTGTGAACTTAGGGGAAGATTCTTATTTTATTTTATTTTTTTTAACTTTGGCGGCGTGTGAGGGTGCCTTAGGGCTTGCTTTATTGGTTTCACTTGTACGGACCCATGGAAGGGATAATTTTAGGAGGTTTAGTGTACTACAATGCTAAAATATTTATTATTTATTATGTTGATAATTTTTGTTGTTCGAAGGTGGTTGGTGGTTCAAAATTTACTGTTTTTAGGGTCATTTCTTTTTTGCTTAGGGGTAGCAGGGGCAGGTTGAGTAAGGTTGGGTTTAGGTTTGGGAATGGATGCTGTTAGATATATTTTAATCTTGCTGAGGTTTTGGATTGTTGCCTTGGTTATTAAAGGCAGTCAGAAAGTTGATGAAACTTCAAATTTCAGTTCTTTGTTTCTTTTTATAAACATTATTTTATTATTAAGGTTGGTAATGACTTTTTGTTGTATAGATTATTTGCTTTTTTATATTTGTTTTGAGGCATCATTAATTCCTACTTTAATTTTAATTTTGGGCTGAGGTTATCAACCTGAGCGGTTACAAGCGGGGATTTATATATTATTTTATACTTTATTTGGGTCTTTGCCTTTGTTGGTTTCTTTTTTAATAATATACAGGGTGGGAGGGAGTTTAGTTTTTAATTTAGTTAATATTGGTCAATATTGCAATTTAACTTACTTTATTTGGTATTTTTGTACCTTTTTTGCATTTACTGTGAAGCTTCCAATATTTACTGTGCACTTATGGTTACCTAAAGCTCATGTTGAGGCTCCTGTTGCTGGATCTATGATTTTAGCTGGGGTTCTGCTAAAGTTGGGAGGGTATGGGTTAATTCGGGTTAGGCCTGTTTTTATGGAGGTGAGGCGTCATTTTACTTGGATTTGGGTTAGTTTGGGGGTTATAGGTGGTAGGGTTATTGGAGTGATATGTTTGCGTCAGACTGATATAAAAGCTTTAATTGCTTATTCTTCTGTTGCTCATATAGGGTTAGTTCTTTGTGGTTTAATGGTGTTTAGTTGGTGGGGGGTAGGAGGAGCTGTAGCAGTGATGGTTGGTCATGGTTTATGTTCCTCTGGTCTTTTCTGTATAGTGAATATAGTTTATGAGCGAATTGGAAGGCGGAGTTTAAATGTTAGAAAGGGTTTAATAAATTTTATACCGAGGTTAGCTTTATGATGGTTTCTTTTGAGTTCAAGGAATATGGCAGCTCCCCCTTCCTTGAATCTTTTAGGAGAGATTAGGCTTATCATTAGTGTAATAAGGTGAAGAAAGGTATCTTGTTTAGGTGTAGGGTTGTTGTCTTTTTTTAGGGCTGCATACACTTTATACATATTTTCTATAAGGCAGCATGGAAAGTTATTTAGAACTTTGTCTTCTTGTTGCTCTGGCCAATTACGAGAGTATCTTGTATTAATATTACATTGGTTTCCTTTAAATATTGTAGTTTTAAAATCTGGGGTTTTAGTAAATTTATAGTTACTTAGGTAGTTTAAATAAAAATGTTGGTCTGTGAATCCAAAGATGTGCTAGAGTGTCTTAAGTAGTGATTTGAAATGTTGTTATATATTCCAGGAGAATAGTGTTTTTATGTCTGTTTTCATTTAGTTGCTTGTTGAGATTTTTGATAATAATTTTTTTAGATTTTAGTTATTATATCGAGTGAGAGATTGTAACTTTGAATTCAAGTTCTTTAGAAATAACTTTTATTTTGGATTGAATGTCTATACTTTTTTTATCATTTGTTAGGTTTATTTCTGCTATAGTATTATTTTATAGAGGGGGTTATATAGCGGGAGATAACAATATGGATCGTTTTATTTATTTAGTATTAGGGTTTGTTGGTTCTATAGTATTTTTAATTGTTAGGCCAAATTTAGTTAGGATTCTTCTAGGTTGAGACGGGCTAGGGTTAGTCTCTTATATTTTAGTAGTTTATTACCAGAATGAGAAATCAGCTGGGGCTGGAATATTAACTGCTCTTTCGAACCGAGTAGGGGATGTTGCTATTTTGATTAGTATTGCTTTAATGTTTGATATAGGGGGCTGGGGGTTTATTTTTTACAATGATAGGGAATGAATAAGGGAGATTAGGGGGTTAGTTGTTTTGGTTATTTTGGCTGGAATAACTAAAAGGGCACAGATTCCTTTTTCTGCCTGGCTCCCAGCTGCTATAGCAGCTCCAACTCCAGTTTCAGCTTTAGTTCATTCTTCAACATTGGTTACTGCTGGGGTTTATTTATTAATTCGTTTTTCTCCGGCTTTGATTGGATGGGGTCAAAGTATTTTGTTCATTTTAGGGGGTTTGACTATGTTTATAGCTGGTCTTGGTGCAAATTTTGAAACTGATTTGAAGAAGATTATTGCTTTATCCACTTTAAGACAATTAGGTGTAATAATGTATATTTTGAGGATGGGTTACCATAAGTTAGCTTTTTTCCATTTGTTAACACATGCTTTGTTTAAGGCTTTACTTTTTATATGTGCAGGTTCGTTGATTCACGGGGTTGGAGGGACCCAAGATATTCGAGCTATAGGAGGTTTGATTCATGTTATGCCTTTAAGTGTCACTAGAATAAATTTAGCTAATCTTGCTCTGTGTGGAGCTCCTTTTTTAGCTGGGTTTTATTCTAAAGATTTGATTTTGGAGGTAGCTTTTTCTTCCTTGCTAAATGAGGTTTGTTTTTGGTTGTTAGTAACAGCTACTGGTTTAACTGTTTGCTATACTTTCCGTTTGATTTATTATACTGTGAGAGGGGATTATAATTTAGCTAGACTGAGATGCACAAGAGACGAGGATAAAATTATAACTTGGCCAATAATTAGTTTAGGACTGGGGGCAGTAGCAGGGGGCGCCTTTTTATCTTGGCTTGTTTTTCCTTCTCCGTGGATGATTTGTCTGCCTTGGTGGTTGAAGCTTTTAGCTTTGATAGTAAGTTTAGTGGGAGGTTTAGTTGGGTATATCTTGAATATAATAGTTGAGAGTTACCGTTTGGTTTCTCTTTCAAATTATAGTGTGGTAGTATTTGCAGGCTCTATGTGGTTTATACCTTTTTTATCAACATATGGTGTAAGTAATTTTGTTTTAAAAATTAGTCAATCTTACCATCAGAGGGGGGATAGAGGGTGGCTGGAGTTTTATGGGGCACAGGGGGCTTATAAAAGGTTTGAAGTGTCTTCTGGGTATATCCAATTGGCTCAAGATAATAGAGTAAAATTTTATATGGTAATATATGTATTGTGACTAATTTTAGTAAGTGTAGTTTTATTTTAAAAAATACTTATGTAGCTTATGAAAAGCGCTACATTGAAGCTGTAGAGAAGGTATTTTTATCTTTAAGTGTTATTAAAAGGGGTTTGAGCCTTTAGTTTTACAATGAAAATGTAATGTGTTTATTACACCATAAGAACAGGTGTAAAAACGGATTTAAACCGCTTGAATTAAAAGTTAGAAGCTTCTATTCGAACTCATCTTACCCCTTTAGTCAGGAATAATATTTCCACTTCAACCATTAACAGTGGTGTGCCTCTTTTTGGCTTTGACTAATAAATTGGAGGTAATTTACCAAAATTTAGGCCGAAACTAAATGCGATTATTTCGCTTTCCAATCTAAAGTTAGCTTAAAAAGCACCTTTTGAATGCAACTCAAATATCATTTTTGACTACAACTCTATTCTGTTCATTCAAGGGCTCCTTGGTTTCATTCGTGGTACAGTCCCAGAAGAAGAATAATTAAAAAAAATGTTCTTGAAAAAATCCATGAGTGGATATTGCAAATGGAAAGGATAGGGGCAATTGGGAGAAGAAGTGTAATTTCTACATCAAAGATTAAAAAAATGACAGCGATCAAAAAAAAACGTAAGGAAAAGGGGAGTCGGGCGGATCCTTTTGGGTCGAATCCACATTCAAATGGTGAATTTTTTTCTCGGTCTATGTAAGTTTTTTTTGCTAATACTGAAGAAATAAATATAACTAGTGAGCAAATAATAAAAGTTAAAATGGCTGTTAGTGTTAAAATAATAATTATTTTTCCTGGAGTCCCAGACTTATTGATTGGAAGTCAATTATACTATTATATTAGAAAAATTATGTTATCTTCCTCATCAGTAGATAGAGATATAGAGGAATAATCATACAACATCAACAAAATGTCAGTATCAGGCTGCTGCTTCAAACCCAAAGTGGTGTTTGGCTGAGAAGTGGTTTATATATATTCGGTAAAGACACACAGATAGAAAAGTTGATCCAATAATTACATGCAGGCCATGAAACCCTGTAGCTACAAAAAATGTTGATCCATAGACTGAGTCGGCGATTGAAAAAGGAGCTTCATAATATTCTATGGCTTGGAGAGCTGTAAAATAAAGACCTAAGAGGACAGTGACAGATAGCCCTTGGAGAGCTTGGGAGTGGTTTGACTCTATGAGTGCATGGTGAGCTCAAGTAACTGTGGCTCCACTAGCTAGAAGGATAGCGGTATTGAGAAGGGGAATTTGGAAGGGATTAAATGGTTGAATTCCTGTAGGGGGTCAGCAAGCTCCTAGTTCAATAGTAGGAGAAAGCCTACTGTGGAAAAAAGCTCAGAAGAATGAAAAGAAAAAGAGAACTTCTGATGTAATAAATAAGATTATACCTCATTGGAGGCCTGAGACGACCCGTTTAGTGTGTAGACCTTGGTATGTACCTTCACGAGTAATGTCTCGTCATCATTGAATTATAGTAAGCACTGTTGTTAAAAGCCCGAGAGTTAGAAGGTCAATATTAAATTGGTGAAATCATTTAACTAAACCTGTTGTGATTATTATTGCTCTAATTGAGCCTGTGAGAGGTCAAGGTCTTATATCGACAAGGTGGTAGGTGTGGTGTTTATGTGATAACATTAGTTGACTTCTCTGGCGTAGAGAGTTCTTAAAACTGCAAACACATAGGATTGAATCACGGCGACTGCTGATTCTAAAAGGAGAAGAAGAATTTGTGAAATAACTAGGATTGTTAGAAGAGAAATTGTTAAGGATGGCCCTGTATTTCCGAGGAGTGTTAGCAAAAGGTGGCCTGCAATTATGTTGGCTGCGAGACGAACGGCTAAAGTTCCTGGCCGGATTAAATTCCTGATTATTTCGATAAGTACTATAAATGGTATCAGGGGTCCAGGGGTTCTTATAGGGACCAAGTGGGCTAGTATATGCTGAGTATGGTTAAACCAGCCAAATAATATAAAGGAGACTCATAATGGGAGAGCAAGCCTTAGTGTTATGGCAAGATGTCTTGTTCTAGTGAATACATAAGGAAGAAGCCCTAAAAAATTATTAAATACAATTAATCTAAAGAGTCTAACAAATAAGATTGTTCCTCTAGCATTTTGGGGTCCTAGTAAAATTTTAAATTCTTTATAAAGGGCGCTTGAAATTGATGTTCAGGCTAAGTTTCAGCGAGAGGGTATTGCTCAAAGGGTAAAAGGGAAAAATATAAGCCCTAGAAATGTTGATGTCCAGTTAAGAGGGAGATTAAAAATTCCTGATGATGGGTCGAAGGTGGAGAATAAATTTCTTATCATTTTCAGTTTAGACTTCTTATTTTTGATGATTTAAAAGCAGGTTTGGTTTTGGAATTAGGGGGAAGAAAGTAGTTTATAACAAAAAAAATGAGGAGTGAAATGCAGAAGAAAATAAATAAATTTAATCATAGAAGTGGAGCTATCTGAGGAATTTAAAAATATTAGATATCTAATAATTTAAGCTTGACAAGCTTAGGTTATAAATTTAACTAATTTTTAGATCATTAGAAGTAGGCGCGTTACTATGATAGGTTTAAAAGACCTATACTTACTTTCAGTCATCTAATGAGGCATTTTTTGCCTCAGAAATTCAAGTTAGGAAGGAGTCAGTAGAAGTTCTTTCTACTACAATTGGTATAAATCTGTGGTTTGCTCCACAGATTTCTGAGCATTGGCCAAAGAATAATCCTGGACGATCAATTGAGAATCTAATTTGATTAAGTCGTCCTGGGACAGCGTCTGCTTTTACTCCTAGGGCTGGAATTGTTCAAGAGTGGATTACGTCCGCTGCTGACACTAAAATTCGGATTTGGGTATTTATCGGTAAAATTGTTCGATTATCTACGTCTAGGAGCCGAAATCCTCTATCTAGGAGTTCTTTTGACGGAATTATATATGAGTCAAATGAAATTTGGAGGAAGTCTGAATATTCATATCTTCAGTATCATTGGTGGCCGATTGCCTTTACTGTAACTCTTGGGGAACCCGCTTCGTCAAGAAGATAGAGGAGGCGGAGGGAAGGCAGTGCAATAAAGATTAAAATGAGGGCTGGGAGAACAGTTCAGATTATTTCGATTGTTTGTCCTTCCATTAAGAATCGGTTGGTGAGTTTGTTAAAAAATAATGATCTTATAATGTAACCTACTAGAGTGGTAATTAAAATTAGGACTAGTGTTGCATGATCATAAAAGAAAATTAGTTGTTCTATAAGTGGAGAGGCTCTGTCTTGGAATCCTAGTTTTGATCATCTTGCCATTAATTCTAAAAGAAGAAGATCTTCCTATTAGGAGCTTAAATCCTATGCAATGGTCTGCCATTTTAGAATTTAGTTAGTAACTTTGGGGATTTCAGAAAAGGTATGATGGGCTGGTGGGTAGTTTTGTTGTCACTCAATTGAGGATGGTAAAGCTAGGGGAAACAAGACTGGGCGCTGGGAGGATAAGGCTTCTCAGACAATGATCACAAATCCGAGGACGGCGATTAAAGATGCTGTAGACCCAATGGTGGAGACAATATTTCAGGTTGTGTAGGCATCAGGGTAATCTGAATATCGTCGTGGTATTCCGTTCAGACCCAAAAAATGTTGGGGGAAAAATGTAATATTTACCCCAATAAATATTGTCAGGAAGTGGATTTTAAGCCATTTTGGGAGCATTGTTACTCCGGTGAAAAGAGGGAACCAATGGGCGATTCCAGCAAAGATCCCGAAGACGGCGCCTATAGAGAGGACGTAGTGGAAGTGTGCTACTACATAGTATGTATCATGAAGGATAATATCGATTGAAGAGTTTGCTAGAATTACTCCTGTTAAGCCTCCAATTGTAAAGAGGAAAATAAATCCTAGGGCTCAAAGTATAGAAGGTCTATATGTAAATTTATTTCCGTGGAGAGTTCCTAATCATCTAAAGATTTTAATGCCTGTCGGAACAGCAATAATTATTGTTGCTGAGGTAAAGTAGGCTCGTGTATCAACATCCATGCCTACGGTAAATATATGGTGTGCTCAGACTACGAATCCTAGGACTCCAATTGCTACTATGGCGTAGACTATTCCTAATGTGCCAAAAGTTTCTTTTTTTCTTGACTCTTGTCTCACAATGTGGGAAATTGTACCAAAAGCTGGGAGGATCAGAATATAAACTTCAGGGTGACCAAAGAACCAGAATAAATGTTGATAGAGGATTGGATCACCACCCCCGGCAGGGTCAAAAAATGAAGTGTTTAGGTTTCGGTCAGTAAGGAGTATGGTGATGGCTCCAGCTAAAACTGGGAGAGAGAGGAGGAGTAAAACGGCTGTAAGGAAAACAGATCAGACAAATAGGGGTACCCGATCTCTAAGAATTCCTGTAGTTCGTATATTGATTACAGTAGATATGAAATTTGCAGCTCCTAGAATGGATGAGACTCCGGCGAGGTGAAGAGAGAAGATGCCTATATCAACTGAAGCTCCTGCATGAGCGATGTTACTTGCCAGAGGTGGATAAACAGTTCACCCTGTTCCTACCCCTCTTTCTACTATTCTTCTTGAGAGTAAGAGTGTAAGAGCAGGGGGTAAAAGCCAGAATCTTATGTTGTTCATTCGAGGGAAGGCTATATCAGGGGCTCCAAGTATTAGTGGGAGGAGTCAGTTGCCAAATCCACCAATTATAATTGGTATAACTATGAAAAAGATTATTACGAAGGCATGTGCGGTTACAATTACATTATAGATTTGGTCATTACCGATTAGTCTACCAGGTTGACCTAGTTCGGCCCGAATTAAAAGTCTTAGGGCGGTGCCTACTATTCCAGCTCATGCTCCTATAATAAAATATAAAGTTCCAATATCTTTATGGTTGGTTGAAAAGAGTCAACGTTGCGGCTAGATGGCTGAGGATTTAGGCGGTAGATTGTAAATTTATAGACGGAGGAAATTCCTCTAGCTA